CACCAAGAGCGCTTTATGAAACTTTTTGATTCCCGAATTTGGAGTGTCCTAATTTCACGTGATTCACAGGGTTCAATTCGTCGACATTGCATGATCAAAGGTGTAGTACTGCTTGTACTTGTAGTAGCGGTCCTTATATACAATCGAAATAGGGTCGAAAGAAAAAATATCTATTTGATGGGGCTTCTTCCTAAACCTCTGCGTTCCATTGGACCCCCCAATTATACATTGAAAGAATCCTTTTGGTCTTCCAATCTCAATAGGTTGATTGTTTCGCTCCTGTATCTTCCAAAAGGGAAAAATATCTATGAGAGTTGTTTCATGGATCCGAAAGAAAGTACTTGGGTTCTTCCAATAACTAAAAAGTGTATCATGTCTGAATCTGACTGGGGTTCCCAGCGATGGAGGAATGCGATCGTAAAAAAGAGGAATTCCAGCTGTAAGATATCGAATGAAATTGCAGCTGGAATTGAGATCTCATTCAAAGAGAAAGATATCAAATATCTGGAGTTTTTTTTTGTATCCTATACGAATGATCCGATCCGCAAGGACCATGATTGGAAATCATTTGACCGCCTTTCTCCGAGTAAGAAGCGAAACATAATCAACTTGAATTCGGGACAGCTATTCGAAATTTTAGTGAAACATTTGATTTGTTATCTCATGTCTGCTTTTCGTGAAAAAAGACCAATTGATGAGGGGGGTTTCTTCAAACAACAAGGAGCTGAGGCGACTATTCAATCAAACGAGATTGAACATGTTTCCCATCTCCTCTCGAGAAACAAGGGGGGTATTTTTTTGAAAAATTGCGCTCAATTTCATATGTGGCAATTCCGCCAAGATCTCTTCGTTATTGGGGGGAAGAATCGGCACAAATCGGATTTTTTGAGGAACGTCTCGAGAGAGAATTTGATTTGGTTAGACAATGCGTGGTTGGTAAACAGGAATCGGGTTTTTAGCAAGGTACGGAATGTATCGTCAAATATTCAATATGATTCCATAAGATCCATTTTCTTTCAAGTAACGGATTCTAGCCAATCGAAAGGATTTTCTGATCAATCCATAGATCCTTTCAATTCCATTAGTAATGAGGGTTCGGAATATGACACATTGATCAATCAAACGGAGATTCAGCAACTAAAAAAAAGATCAATTCTTTTAGATACTTCCTTTCTTCAAACGGAACGAACAGAGATAAAATCAGATCGATTCTCAAAATACCTTTCCGGATATTCCTCAATGGCTCGGCTATTCCCGGAACGTGAGAAGCAGATGAATAATCATCTGCTTCCAGAAGAAATAGAAGAATTTCTTGGGAATCCTACAAGATCAATTCGTTCTTTTTTCTCTGATAGATGGTCAGAACTTCATCTGGGTTTGAATCCTACCGAGAGGTCGACTATAGATCAGAAATTGTTGAAGAAACAACAAGGTGTTTCTTTTGTCCCTTCGAGGCGATCGGAAAATAAAGAAATAGTTGATATATTCAAGATAATTACGTATTTACAAAATACCTCCTCAGTTCATTCGATTGCAGCAGATCCGGGATGGGATATGGTTCCGAAGGATGAACCGGATATGGACAGTTCCAATAAGATTTCATTCTTGAACGAAAATGCATTTTTTGATTTATTTCATCTATTCCATGATCGGAACAAGGGGGGATACAGGTTGCACCACGAGTTTGAATTAGAAGAGACATTTCAAGAAATGGCAGATCTATTCACTTTATCAATAACCGAGCCGGGTTTAGCCTATCATAATAAGGAATTTGGCTTGTCTATTGATTCCTACGGAAAATTATTGAATGAGGTATTCAACTCCGGGGATGAATCGAAAAAGAAATCTTTATTGGTTCTACCTTCCATTTTTTATGATTTATTTTTATTGGTTCTATCTTCTATTTTTTATGATTTATTTTTATTGGTTCTACTTTCTATTTTTTATGATTTATTTTTATTGGTTCTACTTTCTATTTTTTATAAAGAGAATGAATCTTTTTATCGAAAGATAAAAAAAAAATCGGTCCGGATCTCCTGCGGGAATGATTTGGAAGATCCAAAACCAAAAATAGCGGTATTTGCTCACAACAACATAATGGAGGCGATCCATCAATATAGATTGATCCGAAATCAGATTCAAATCCAATATAGTACCTATGGGTACATAAGAAATGTATTGAATCGATTCTTTTTAATGAATCGACCCGATTGCAACTTCGCATATGGAATTCAAAAGCATCCCATAGGAATTCAAAAGCACCCAATAGGAAATGATATTCTGAATCATCTAACTATAATAATAGATAAGATCAACCAACATTTATCCAATTTGAAAAAGATTAAGAAGAAGTGGTTCGATCCTCTTATTTCTCGAACCGAGAGATCCACGAATCTGGATCCTAATGTATATAGATACAAATGTTCCAATGGAAGCAAGAATTTCCAGGAACATTTGGAGCATTTCGTTTCTGAGCAGAAACACCGTTTTCAAGTAATGTTCGATCGATTACGTATTAATCAATATTCGATTGATTGGTCCGAGGTTATCGACAAACAAGATTTGTCCAAGTCACTTCGTTTCTTTTTGTCCAAGTCACTTCTCCTTTTGTCCAAGTCGCTTCTCTTTTTATCTAAGTCACTTCCTTTTTTCGTTGTGAGTCTCGGGAATATCTCCATTCATAGGGCCGAAATCCACATCTATGAATTGAAAGGTCTGAATGATCAACCCGGCAATCAGTTGTTAGAATCAATAGGTGTTCAAATCGTTTATTTGAATAAATTGAAACCCTTCTTATTGTATGATCATGATACTTCCCAAAGATCGAAATTTTTAATCAATACAGGAACAATATTACCTTTTTTGTTCAACAAGATACAAAAGTGCATGATTGACTCATTCCGTACTAGAAAAAATCGCAAGAAATCCTTTGAGAACACGGATTCCTATTTCTCAATGATATCCCACGATCGAAACAATTGGTTGAATCCTCAGAAAAGTTCATTGATATCTTCTTTTTATAGAGCAAACAGACTTCAATTCTTGAATCATCCCCATTGCTTCTGGTTCTATTGTAACAAAGGATTCCATTTTTATGGGGAAAAGACCCGTATCCATAATTATGATTTTACATATGCACAATTCCCCAATATCTTGTGCATTCGCAACAAAAAATTTTCTTTGTGTTTCGGTAAAAAAAAACATGTTTTGGGAGAGAGAGAGACTATTTCACCAATTGAGTCACAGGTATCTGGCATATTCATACCTAACAATGTTTCACAAAGTGGTAACAAAACGTATAACTTGTACAAATCTTTCCATTTTTCAATTCGATCTGATCCATCCGTTCCTATTTACTCGATTGCAGACATTTCGGGAACACCTGTAATAGAGGAACAAATAGTCAATTTTGAAAGAACTTATTGTCAGCTTCTTTCAGATATGAATCTATCTGATTCAGAAGGGAAAAACTTGCATCACTATCTCCGTTTCAATTCAAACATGGGTTTGATTCACACTCCATGTTTTGAGAAATATGTGCCGTCCGGAAAGAGGAAAGAACTGAGTCTATGTCTAAAGAAAAACGTTGAGAAGGGGGAAGTAGGTAGAACCCTTCAACGAGATAGTGCTTTTTCAAATCTCTCAAAATGGAATTTGTTCCAAACCTATATGCCATGGTTCCTTACTTGGACGGGGTGTAAATATCTTTATTTCACCTTAAAAAACAATATTTATTTGATATTGAATATTCCCTTTCAATATTCCCTAAGTGGCAGTCAAAATTTTGTGTCCGTTTTTCATGATATTATGCATGGATCAGATATATCATGGCCAATTCCTCAGAAAAAGTGGTGGTCGATTCTTCCACAACGGAATCTGATAAGTGAGAGTTCGAGTAAGTGTTTACAGAATCTTCTTCTGTCCGAAGAAATGATTCATCGAAATAATGAGTCACCCATTCCATTGATATGGACACATCTGAGATCACCAAATGCTTGGGAGTTCCTCTATTCAATTCTTTTCCTTCTTCTTGTTGCTGGATATCTCGTTCGTACACATCTTCTCTTTGTTTTCCGAGCCTCTAGTGAGTTACAGACAGAGTTAGAAAAGATCAAATCTTTGATGATTCCATCATACATGATTGAGTTGCGAAAACTTCTGGATAGGTATCCTACATCTGAACTGAATTCTTTCTGGTTAAAGAATCTCTTTCTAGTTGCTCTGGAACAATTAGGAGATTCTCTGGAAGAAATACGGGATTCTGCTTCTGGCGGCAACATGCTATTGGGTGGTGGTCCCGCTTATGGGGTCAAATCAATACGTTCTAAGAAGAAATATTTGAATATCAATCTCATCGATCTCATCAGTATCATACCAAATCCCATCAATCGAATCACTTTTTCGAGAAATACGAGACATCTAAGTCGTACAAGTAAAGAGATCTATTCATTGATAAGAAAAAGAAAAAACGTGAACGGTGATTGGATTGATGATAAAATAGAATCCTGGGTCGCGAACAGTGATTCGATTGATGATGAAGAAAGAGAATTCTTGGTTCAGTTCTCCACCTTAACGACGGAAAAAAGGATTGATCAAATTCTATTGAGTCTGACTCATAGTGATCGTTTATCAAAGAATGACTCTGGTTATCAAATGATTGAACAACCGGGATCCATTTACTTACGATACTTAGTTGACATTCATAAAAAGTATCTAATGAATTATGAGTTCAATAGATCCTGTTTAGCAGAAAGACGGATATTCCTTGCTCATTATCAGACAATCACTTATTCACAAACCTCGTGTGGGGCTAATAGTTCTCATTTCCCATCTCATGGAAAACCCTTTTCGCTCCGCTTAGCCCTATCCCCTTCTAGGGGTATTTTAGTGATAGGTTCTATAGGAACTGGACGATCCTATTTGGTCAAATACCTAGCGACAAACTCCTATGTTCCTTTCATTACGGTATTTCCGAACAAGTTCCTGGATGACAAGCCTAA